TCTGGATATTATTCATCATTTTTTGATTCAATTGATTCAAACGTCCAGTCCATCTTAATTGCAAAGGAAAATCTCCTTTAAATAATATGTTTAGTTTTTCAATTGATTCTAAAAAAGATTCTTCAATATTGTTTTGATTCTTTAATTCAAAATATTGTTTTGAATTGGATGGGCTAAAATTTAAAAAATCCTCACCCTCCTCTTGCCTTCCCTTTCTATTTTGATTTTCACTAAAATTTGGATTTCTATTCAAATTAAAAAGAAGTAAGTTGCTTGGGATAAACCAAGGTTTCTCTTTATATTTATGATAAAGTATCACAAGCTCTGGAAAGAAAAAAATTTTCGGATTTGATATGAGGCGATTTAAGATTAATAATTTTTCATTCATTCCCATCCAATCAAAAAAGACCTTTTTGTAATTGATTTCGGAATTTGAATCGATCGGAAGATAAAAAAGACCATTATTATGAATTTTATCCCCTATTTTGTTTTGGTCCTTATTAGGTTCAACCTGAATATTTTTATTCAATTTCCAACCCAAATATTTTCTATCTTTATTTTTTTCCATATATATATAATTGCTTTTTCCTAGATAATTCTTGATAGGAATATTTTTGAGTATGTTAACAATTTTTTCTTTCTTTCTGGTGGAATTTTCTTGCTTCTTATTTGTTTCTAATGATGATCTATAAATATAGGCCTTCTTTTTAGTTTCAGAATCAATATATTTATATGATAAACGATCATATCTATAGTTTTTTTGAAAATTATCTTCTTTATTTGGTAATAAATAGACTTTCGAGTTTTTTTTTTTTTTGTAATCAAATAATGGGTCTTTTTCATAGGAATACCATTTGTTTAGATCCTTATTTTGAGACGTCTGGCATTTCTTTTTTCCATTTCGCCCTTTTTGTGGGACTAATCTAGACCATGTAATCTGAGATAAATCGTATTGATAATGACCTCTTAACCAGTTTTTCCAGGGATTCATTCCATAATTTGGAAGTTGATTATGTGTTACTTCGGAATCAAATATTCCTTGTCTTCCAAAAAAATCCTTTATTTCATTCTTAAGAAAAAAAGACGGTCCATTATACTGAAGAATAGATCTGAACTTATTGAAGTGAATAACCTGGGTTTGTGATAATTTGAAAAATACATATTTTTGTGACAAGTAAGATAAATCAAAAAAAATATGTGACTTCCCCTTACTATTTCTAAGATTATCAAAAGCCTTTTTTATATTGATAGTCGAAATAAAGTCCATTTTATTTTTTTTTTTTTTCTTTTCTTGATTTGTTTCGTTATTGTCAATGTATTTCTTAATAATTTTTTTTGTTGATTCCATAAAAAGTTGTAGAGCGATTCTGCGCATATTAATGATACATAGAAAGATATCTATGTATATCTTTTCAAAGAAAAATTGAATTAATAATTCAATATTTTTTATTTTGAATATTTTCCAAATTTTTGGCGGTGATTTTCCATTATTCTTTTTTTTTTTTTTCGTTATTTCTATTTGATTTATGATTGTGTTTCTTTTATCAATTCTATGTTTCATTTCTTCTTCTGCCTGTGAATAATTTGTGAAACCTGTAGATCGATTTTGACTAAGTGATTCATGAATTATCGGATTGCTTATTATAAAATCCTTTTCTATTTCAGTTTCATTTGATTTGTATATTTCTCGCGGTATAAATAATGGAATTTTCTTTCCTTTTAAAAGTTCTTTTAGTATTTGTTTTACAAATACTAATGCTTTTTCTTCTTTTTTTTTTATTTTTTTTAAAGCTCTTCGAACTCTAAAATTAAATTTTCTTATTTTGACTTTATAGTCTATATCTTTCAAAATTGGTTCAAAAAAGGAAGGTGTTTTTCGCGGAGGACCAAAAGGATATTCCGTTTCCATTCCAAAAACTGTTAAAAAACAAGAATCAAAATCATCTTGTTGCTTTTGATCTCTATCAGAGAGTCGTAGCTTAGATTTGTGCCAAGGTTTCAAACGAAAAGGATATAGGATTTTGATTTGAAAACCTTCGCTGAACCAATTTTTAGGAAATTCTGTTTTGGAAAATTGAAGACCATTATAGCTACACTTTAGATAAATTTCTCTATTCCAATCTTGGAAATCCTCGTACCATTCCGGAGATTGTCTCAATAAAATACGGCCGATATTCTTAGCTATTATTAATAAGGGTAATTTAATATATCTTCTAAAAATTGATTGAGCTAGTAACAGAACACTTCTTGATTTTTGTGCATATGGAATGTTCTCCCAGAATTCTATTGCGTCTTCCTGGTCGTTTTTTTTTATTTGGAATTGTTGATTTAAAATCTCGAATTCTGACTTTTTGCCCGACCAATCTCTAATAAAAAAAAAAAGTTTCATTAGGTCAGATATAGGAAAAGGAAAATCTTCCGTTTTTTCCAAAAAAAGCGGGGAATGGGGATTTCCTTGAGACGGTCCCCAAATAACCATTTTACGCCTTTGAAGACGGCT